GGCATATCTTGTCTAGACAAAATCTTAGAAATTATACCCTTATTCCCATGCCTTCCAGCTACTTTATCACCTACTTTGATTTCACGTTTCTGTGAAATATATACACGAATCCTTTCTGGATTAGAATTGGAAACCCCTCTTCTATGGATCCATCTCACATCAATAACTCGACCCCTTCCCCCTATAGGTAGTCTTAGAGAAGTTTCTTTTGAAGTGGATACCTGAATGCCAAGTATAGCTCGTAATAATCTATCCTCCGGGGCATATGAGGATTCGCTCGCTGTCTGAGGTGTTAATTTACCTACTAAGATATCGCCTGTTTCTATCCAAGATCCCAGCATCACAATTCCATTTCTGTCTAAATTTCGGAGTAAACGAGCCTCTAAATGCGGGATCTCCTTAGTGATTCTTTCAGGACCTTGGCTTGTTACATGAGTCTGAATTTCATATTTCCGGATGTGAAAAGAAGTATAAATATCTTTATAAACCAGACGTTCGCTAATTAGTACTGCGTCTTCAAAATTGTAACCTTCCCATGGCATATAAGCTACTAATACATTTTTTCCTAAAGCGAGTTCCCCACCAGCTGTAGCCGCACCACCCGCTAGAATTTGTCCCTTTTTAATGTATTTACCCCGCTGAACCTGAGTTTTTTGATTCATACAAGTATTTTTGTTGGAACGTTGATACATAACCAATGGAATGCTTAGAGTATCCCCATTACTTGAGAAAATGATCTTTTGAGTATCAGTATAAATGATTTTTCCCTTGCATTCGGCTATAACTGAAACCCCCGAATCTAGAGCCGTTTGTCCTTCCAACCCAGTTCCAACAATGCACTTCTCGGACCGAGAAAGGGGAACTGCTTGGCGCTGCATATTAGAACTCATTAAAGCTCGATTCGCATCATTATGTTCAATAAAAGGAATGAGGGAAGCTCCAATAGAAAAATATTGGAAGGGAAAAATGCTTCTAAGATGAATCTCTTCCCATGCAATAGTCAGGAATTCTTGACGATATCGAGCTGGAACAACCTGTTGTTCTTGAATATCCCGATTCAAGGCCAAAGAATTTCCTGCTGCTACCATATAATATTCATCTCTATTTGGTGATAAATAAACCATCTGTGCCTCTTTTGATCTCTCAGATAATCCATAAAATGGACTCTCTATAGATCCCCAATAACCAACCTTCACATGAATAGCTAATGATCCCATAAGTCCAACATTGATTCCTTCGGACGTGTCAATTGGACAAATACGTCCATAGTGACTCGGGTGGATATCTCGTATTCGAAAACTAGCAGTTCGCCCCGTCAATCCTCCAGGACCCAAATAACTCCATTTTCGCCCATGAACAATTTGTGTCAACGGATTAGTTCGATCCAAAACTTGAGATAAAGGGTGTAGGCCAAAAAACGATTCATAAGTAGTTGTTAATGAAGTTGAAGTTACCAAATTTTGAGGAGTCGGTATCAATTTATGCCTGATTGCTCCACATATAGTTCCTCGAACCGTATTTTCTAAACGAACAAGAGCTAATCCAAATTGATCCTGTAATAGATCTGCTACAGAACGAATACGTTTATTTTTCAAGTGACTCATATCGTCAAGTGTACCCATTCCCAATTTCATTCCAATCAAATGATCCACAGCAGCCAATAAATCTCGTGGTAACAAAAATGTATTGTTTTGGGGTATATCAAGATTAAGTCTCCGGTTTAGATTTTGTCGACCAATCTTTCCTAACTCACATCTTTGTTGAAAAAATTTCTTTTGTAATTCCTTGCATAAGGACTCAGAAAATACTGGATCCCCCCCTACACAGGCAAATTGTTGATAAAACTCCAAAATAGCATTTTCTTTTGACCCAATCTTTTTTTTCTCTTTATCATTCGGGAAAGACAAGAAAATCTCAGGGTAACAAACATTATCTAAAATTTCTCTTATATTCGAACCCATAGCTGATGATAGAACTAGAATAGATATTTTTTGTTTTCTACTTACACGGGCCCATATCCTTGCTTTTCTATCAATTTCTAATTCCGACCTTCCTCCCCAATCCGATATTATAGTACTGGTATAGACAGAAACTCCGTTATGTTCCAATTCTGAACGATAGTAAATACCGGGACTTTGCAATATTTGGTTGATCACAATTCGGTATATTCCATTTACTATAGAGGTTCCAAAAGAATTCATTATAGGGATGTTTCCAATAAAAACGGTTTGTTCTTGCATATTTCTACCGGTTTTCCAAATTAAGACCGCGGGTACATATAATTCAGAAGAATATGTGAGTGATTCATACACAGCATCTCTTTCTGTTATCAAGGGCTCTACCAATTGATATGTTTCCACAAATAATTGAAATTCAATTTCTTGATCTCTATCTTCAATTTTTTGAAACTTATGAAATTCTTCCGTCAAGCCCTGATTAATGAACCTACAAAATCCCTCAAATTGTATCTGACTAAATCCAGGTATTGTGGACATTCCCTCATTTACATTCTGGAGCATCTTAATCTGAAGTTTCCTCTTTATTGAAAAAATCCCATTATCGGCTTTTGGCTCACTATTCATCGAACCCTACCAATTGATCTAGCAATGAGGGAATGGATATTCTGTTTACTGAATCACATAAAATTTTAGTCAACCCCATCCATATATATCGTATGAACGAAAGCAAGACAGAGAAATGAAGGGCATTTTCGATGTTTCGATGCAAGTTCGAATTTGATCTTGAGACAGGTACAAATAGAAAGAAATGGAAATTAAGAAAGCATTCCTGGGAAAAATTCTGTCACTTAGGCTGATGGAGTCTTTTATCGGATATAAAAATTGATCCAATTTAGACTTAATACCTAATTCTTTTATTATGATATTAATGATGATATTATGATCAGCGTACAAAAAAAAAAAAAAAATCAATGAGTTTAGGATTTAATCTGCTCTCTATGAATGAGAGAAAAACAGAAGAATCAGGAACAGCATAAAGTTTCCCTTTTTTTTTAGCACATAGCACACGCAATTGAATGTTCAAAAAGGAATTCGCAAATCTTTTTCTGGTAGTAAAATTAAAAAAATACAATGGAATTGCATACGTATATAGTCATAGGAGTAATCTTTAGGAAGTACATGACGATATAGCTATCTAGCTATCCGTATATCACATCTTTTATAAGAATTGAACTTGGTGCAACCTAGGTTAGGTCGTACTCTATCATAATCTCTATCTTCTATTCATATTCAATGAAATATTCAAGCACGATGATCCTATATAGGGATATGTGCATAAGAAATAGACCCGGCTTGGTATCCACGTATAACAATTTCTGTTCTAGAGTTTACACTTTTCTGGGGTTTACATATACACATAGATTTTCTTATAATTAGATAATTAGAATTTATCATGTAATTGATAATGATTAGTCGGAAATCAATTGGATTTTGCATCCATTAAGATAAGGAGATACAAAATTAAGAGCTGTTCGCTAATTCAAAGTAAGAAAAGTAAGTAAGAATAAAAGAGTAATAATTAAATATTAAATAGTTAATGGAGTAAAGAGTAATTTATTCGAAATTGCCCTGCATTTTAAAGTCTGTGACCGGGCCGGGAATCTTTTCACTTTTCTATAGATTTGATAGATCTATAGAAAAGTGAAAAGAGAAGATAAGTTTTTAAGCGACGCGTGTTTTGAGATAAAATGAATCGAAGAAAAGAATATAAATCGGATCCAATAAAAAAGAGGAATTTTTTTTTTGAAAAGGATAAGTACAATGGGATTTAAGATCCAAAAATAAAAGAAATTAAGAAAGTAAAAAATTCAAATCAAAACCAAAATGAGGAGAGGAATAGAAAGAGAATAAAATAGAATATCTAAAGAATATCTAAGTATAAGAATATTCTTATATACTTAGATTCTTATATAATATATAGTTTATATATTTTATATATTATTTTATATATTCTAATAGATTATATATATTCTAATAGATTATAGAATTTTAGATAATTTAATCTAATTCAGAATAGAATTAATTTAGAATAGAATCTTATAGAATTTATATACTTTACATAGAATTCATTATATAATTGATTTTATTATATAATTTCTTTCTTCTTTATTCTTCTTCATTTCTTTCTATGTTTTGGATGTAATTTGGCGGCATGGCCAAGTGGTAAGGCGGGGGACTGCAAATCCTTTATCCCCGGTTCGAATCTGGGTGTCGCCTGATCAACAAAAAAAATACTTAGAATTTCTTAATCCTGTTGATCGAACTTGACGAATTCTTGCCCTGCAAAAGCATAGGCAAGGGCTAGGTCTGTCGATACTTGATTTTGAGAACCATAGGTCCTATAAAAGACTGTCATCTTTTTTCTCAAAATCTGGGTTCTGAGTGTGGCTCAAAAAAATACCAATAAATCTGAAGCAACCCAATCTTATGAAATATTGGTTTGGGCTATTCTGAATTGAATCAAATAAAAGAAATAGCGAGAATTCATTCTGGAAAACTATGAAAGTAAGAAGTCGGAAATCTTGGTATCCAAACCAAAGGTTCCTAAGAGACACTCCTTTTTGCCTTTTTGGCTACTAAGGTTTAAGAAAAGATTATAAAAAAGACTATAAAGACTCCCTAATTATTTTACACTTTTCTTAATATTGAGGTAACTCTGTTTGCGATGAAATTAGATTGGATAGGCTGATGGTAAATTCATTTAAGAATTGTGGCAAAGAACTAAAGATACTTTGTATTCAGACTCACTAGAGGTTCTGAGTACTGTTCATAGATTGAATCAGAATGGTTGACTGGCTCTTCTTTGTATTTGTATCTTTTATTTTTTCTTATTCTATTTTTTTTTCATTTCTTTGCTATTTCAATAGAATTATATAGAATAAGAAATCTATGAACTTTTTATGAGTGGATTCATGAAATTGTTTCATAAAAAGACGTAAGTAAGAATCCTGTTTTGACTCTGCACCATTGATTCCACTATGA